ATGATTCCAATATGTATGGTCTATGAATTATCTCACAAAAAGCAGTGTAATTAAAGCATCAATATTGAATATAATTTCAATATTCAATATATATAATTAAATAATTAAAGCTAAAGAGCCTCGGGTTAATAGAAACTAAGGAAATTAACTCGGGAACGAATTTTGTTAGGGGCTCCATTGCAGAGTTCGGGCCTAACCATTACTGAAGAGGCTATAGGAACGACATAACCTGTGATTAATTAGCATTCCATTGAAAACGAATCCTAATGAATCATTAGGCGGGATGGCGGAACGAACCAAGAACAAATAAATTTATGCTATTAAAGTAAAAGGTCATGGATTGACTGACCCTACGAATGAAGCAGGAAAGAGTCAATATTCGCCCGCGAAACTTTGAGTTATAGAATTACAATATTTTGGGCACGATTCAATAGAAAATATATATATATATGTCCTATTATCCGTCTGAGCTGGTATATACAGCTTACTTTTAACTATGAATAAGATAACAATACTAAACTATATATACTATAATAAAAATAAAATAATTATAATAAAATAATAATATAACAAAATAACAAACAAATTAAATATCAATAAATCCCAATACATTCCTAAATGTATTGTGTATTATATTGTGTATTATTTATTAAATACATATGTATTCGTAGTAATATTAATGAATCATTTCATTCGCGAGGAGCCGGATGAGAAGAAACTCTCATGTCCGGTTCTGCAGTAGAGATGGAATTCAATTAAGAAAGAACCATCAACTATAACCCCAAAAGAACAAAATTTCGTAAACAACATAGAGGAAGAATGAAGGGAATATCTTGTAGAGGCAATCATATTTGTTTCGGCAGATATGCCCTTCAAGCACTTGAACCTGCTTGGATCACAGCTAGACAAATGGAAGCAGGACGAAGAGCAATGACACGATATGCGCGTCGTGGCGGAAAAATATGGATACGTATCTTTCCCGACAAACCTGTTACAGTAAGACCTGCGGAAACACGTATGGGTTCGGGGAAGGGTGCCCCCGAATATTGGGTATCCGTTGTTAAACCGGGTCGAATACTTTATGAAATGGGCGGAGTATCAGAAACTGTAGCCAGAGCAGCTATTAAAATAGCTGCGTGCAAAATGCCTATACGAACTCAATTCCTTATTGCGAGATAAAGATGTAGAAATAAGATGATGATGAAAAAATATAGGTTTTTTTATTTCTGGACAGACAATATTTCTTTTTTTCCTTTATCCTTTGCAGTGAAATAACAGATAAAAAAAATGATATGATTCAACCTCAGACCCTTTTGAATGTAGCGGATAATAGTGGAGCTCGAAAATTAATGTGTATTCGAATCATAGGAGCTGGTAACCAACGATATGCTCATATTGGTGACGTTGTTGTTGCCGTAATCAAAGAAGCAGTACCAAATATGCCTCTAGAAAGATCAGAAGTTATTAGAGCTGTAATTGTACGTACATGTAAAGAACTCAAACGTGACAACGGCATGATAATACGATATGATGACAATGCCGCGGTTGTTATTGATCAAGAAGGAAATCCAAAAGGAACTCGAGTTTTTGGTGCGATCGCTCGGGAATTGAGACAGTTGAATTTTACTAAAATAATTTCATTAGCTCCCGAGGTATTATAAATAGATAAATACTGGTAGTATAATAATAAGTAGTATATAGATTCTAAATACTATCTAATCTACTATGTAGTAGATTAGACTATGATATCGCGGGGTATCCGAAATGGGTCAATTTAGTAGATTGTGTATCACGCATATACTTTTAATTAATATTAATTAATATAATTAATTAATTATTTTTATAATTCATAAAAAAAGCATGTTGATTATATCAAAATTAGGGGGTACCGATAATTATAGTTCGCCATGGGTAAGGATACTATTGCCGATATAATAACTTCTATAAGAAATGCTGACATGGATAAAAAAGGAACAGTTCGAATAGCATCTACTAATATTACCGAAAACATTGTTAAAATACTTCTCCAAGAAGGTTTTATCGAAAACGTTCGAAAACATCAAGAAAGGAATAAATGTTTCTTGGTTTTAACTCTGCGACATAGAAGGACTAGAAAGGGACTACATAGAACTATTTTAAAACGTATCAGTCGACCTGGTCTGCGAATCTATTCCAACTATCAACGAATTCCTAAGATTTTAGGTGGTATGGGAATTGTCATTCTTTCCACTTCTCGAGGTATAATGACAGATCGAGAAGCTCGACTAGAAAAAATCGGGGGAGAAATTTTGTGTTATATATGGTGATCCTCCCCTCCTGTTATCTTAATTTTATCTCTAACCCCCCCACTTATTTGTGAAAAATAGAGTAAAAATAAGTTATAGAACCCTTCCGCCGTTAGTTCATACTTTAGCTTACCCAGAATGAAAGAACAAAAATTGATTCATGAAGGTTTAATTACTGAATCGTTTCCCAGCGGCATGTTCCGGGTCCGTTTAGATAATGAGGATCTAATTATAGGTTATGTTTCAGGGAAGATCCGGCGCAGTTTTATACGGATCGGATACTACCCGGAGATACAGTCAAAATCTAAGTAAGTCGTTATGATTCAACCAGGGAACGTATAATTTATAGAATTCGCAACAAGGATTCGAACAATTAGGTTAGTTTTTTAAACATTCCTTTCGTGGGGATACAATTTTAAGTTAATAAGAAATCAAGAAACTTCTTTTTCCAAGTAATGTTAATGTAATAGATTCAGAATTAAGGTAAGGAATTAAAAATATGAAAATAAGGGCTTCTGTTCGTAAAATTTGTGAAAAATGTCGACTTATCCGTAGGCGCGGGCGGATTATAGTGATTTGTTCCAATCCGAGGCATAAACAGAGACAAGGGTAATCTTTCTAAAGGAAAAAGAAGGACCCGTGTAAAAAGAAAGAATCTGTTTTAACATGAGATGAATATCTCCGTATCTTTCTGTATATTTCTGACTCATATTTATGAGATGATAAAATATGACAAAACCCATACCAAGAATTGGTTCACGTAAGAATGGACGTATTAGTTCACGTAAGAATGGACGTAGAATACCAAAAGGAGTTATTCATGTTCAAGCAAGTTTCAACAATACCATTGTAACTGTTACAGATGTACGAGGGCAGGTAGTTTCTTGGGCCTCCGCGGGTACTTCTGGATTCAAGGGCACAAAAAGAGGGACACCTTATGCTGCTCAAGCAGCAGCAGTAAATGCTATTCGTACAGTAGTTGATCAGGGTATGCAACGAGCAGAAGTTATGATAAAGGGCCCCGGTCTCGGAAGAGATGCAGCATTACGAGCCATTCGTAGAAGCGGTATACTATTAAGTTTCGTGCGCGATGTAACACCTATGCCACATAATGGATGTCGACCCCCTAAAAAAAGACGTGTGTAAAAATCAGAATTAAATGGATTTCAAGAGAAATAAATGATTCAAAGATCTGATCAAATAACAATAATTAGTATGGTTCGAGCGGAAGTAGGGGGGTCCACTCGAACATTACAGTGGAAGTGTGTTGAATCAAGAATAGACAGTAAGCGTCTTTATTATGGTCGTTTCATTCTGTCCCCGCTTATGAAAGGTCAAGCTGATACCATAGGTATTGCCATGCGAAGGGCTTTACTTGGAGAAATAGAAGGAACATGTATCACACGCGCAAAATCTGAGAAGGTACCGCATGAATATTCGACAATAGTGGGTATTAAAGAATCCGTTCACGAAATTTTAATAAATTTGAAAGAAATTGTATTGAGAAGTACTCTATATGGAGTTAGAGATGCATCTATTTGCGTCAGGGGTCCTAGATACGTAACCGCTCGAGATATCATCTCACCGCCTTCCGTGGAAATAGTTGACACGACACAGCATATAGCTAACCTGACGGAACCAATTGATTTGTGTATTGAATTAAAAATCAAAAGGGATCGCGGATATCGTATGAAACCCACAAATCACTCTCAAGATGGAAGTTACCCTATAGATGCCGTATACATGCCTGTTCGAAATGCAAATCATAGTATTCATTCTTATGGGGATGGGAATGAAAAACAAGAGATCCTTTTTCTAGAAATATGGACGAATGGAAGTTTAACTCCTAAGGAAGCACTTTATGAAGCTTCTCGTAATTTGATTGATTTATTTATTCCTTTTCTACATGCAGAGGAGGAGGGCATTAATTTCAAGCAAAATAAAAACAGGTTTACTTTACCCCCTTTTACCTTTCAAAATAGATTAACTAATTTAAATAAAAACAAAAAAGGAATTCCATTGAAATGTATTTTTATTGACCAATTAGAATTGCCTTCCCGGACTTATAATTGTCTCAAAAGGTCCAATATACATACATTATGGGACCTTTTGAGTAACAGTCAAGAAGATCTTATGAGAATTGAATATTTTTGCATAGAAGATATAAAAGAGATATTGGACACCCTACAGAAGCATTTCGCAATCGATTTACCTAAGAATAAATTTTCCTTTTAATATAAATCCATTATTATACATTATTATATATTAATTATATATTATATATAAATAAATCATAATTAATATATTAATATAAATAAATTGAGTTCATAATTAAACTAAATAAATTGAGTTTTTAATTAAACTAAATAAATTGAGTTTTTAATCTTCAGCACGATCCGTACTCAGAATGGAGTATAATAAAAAATTAATATATCTAAGGAATAGTCTCGCTTTAAAGCGAGACTATTCCTTAGATACCTAGATACTTATACTATGGTTACTATGGTATTTCACAGTTGAATCAATTTGAAAAAGACCTAAAGTTAGAGATTTATCAATGGGTAATGTTGCTCCAATACCTAACCAAAGAGCTACTGCGGTACCGATCAAAAAGACTGTTGTAGCTACTGGACGACGAAATGGATTTTGGAATTTATTGACATTCTCCAAAAAGGGTACTGTCAATAATCCCGTTGGTACTGAAACCATTAAAAGAACACCCAATAACTTATTGGGTACTGTACGGAGTATTTGAAATACGGGAAAGAAGTACCATTCAGGTAATATTTCCAAAGGAGTCGCAAATGGATCCGCCGGTTCACCAATCATTGATGGTTCTAGAACTGCTAAACCCACGTTACATGCAATAGTACCTAGAATTACTACCGGAAAAATATATAAAAGGTCATTGGGCCATGCGGGTTCTCCATAATAATTATGCCCCATCCCTTTAGCCAATTTAGCTCTTAATACAGGATCATTCAAATCAGGTTTTTTTGTTATTGGGATAGGTGAATTCTTATGGATCCATCCCCCGAAAGAACCGGACATGATAATTTTTCATCATCCGGCTCGAGCAAGAAGCCAAGGAATCAGAGAAATAGATGCATATTAAATCTATATTTCATGCATATCCGCGCTATATATATATATTAATATATCCATTAATATCTAATAACTTGATGTAAGAAAAGAAATACACGATTCAATTTTTTGAAGTTGCAATTATTCATTACCAAAATTAAGTTCTTCCGGGTAAATGCTCAATATCCAAGTAGGCTTACAAATTTGATCATGATCAAATGCTTTTTGGATTGTCTCATGTCTTTTGATTGGTGTTTATCCCCGCAGCATCTCGCATACAAACAAAGTATTTACTTGTTACTAATAAAGTCTAGCCTCTGTTCTTCCTTAGATCCCTTATTTCACTCCGATAGTATCATAGATCTGGATCAATGCAGAGGAAATGAATGCATTTCTATACTATAAAATAAAATAAGCTAAGTAGAATAGATACAACACTGGATCGTACCACATTACTTTGCTTATTCTATCTTCTTTATATACGGGATCTTGCGGAGCCTGCTCATACATGACATGATTCGGTTATGATCATAGAAAAAATTCTCCTCAAGTGAACCGGCATATCCCTGCTATGTAGGGGGAGTGGTTGGATGCGGAGACACATTTGATGTGGTTATGAATTCTAAACGTGGCAGATAAAATCATATATCTGCATGGCCCAATCAATAGTTCAAGTCACACACTCCCATAATCCATCTTCTCTTCGGAGAATCCACTTCAACTATTGGTATCAAATAAGGAATACAATACTTCAGAGTTGAAGAGAGGTATCCAAATAACATGTCTTATTTTTCAATAATCCATATTTGTAGCAATGAAATACAAGACTATTTATTCTTCCTCCCCAAAAGATATATGATCAATTACAAATATCTATGATCTATCTTCTCTATAAAGGACCTGAAATACCTTGCTTACGTATCATTGGGAAGTGCATTAACATAAATACGGCAGTAAGAAGAGGCAATACAAAAGTGTGTAAACTATAAAAACGAGTCAAAGTAGATTGGCCCACACTAGCACTTCCGCGTAATAACTCTACCAAAGGTGATCCTATTACGGGAATCGCGTCAGGTACGCCTGTCACGATTTTTACTGCCCAATAACCAATTTGGTCCCGAGGTAAAGAATAACCAGTTACACCAAAAGACGCAGTCAATACGCCCAGAATCACACCTGTAACCCAAGTTAATTCGCGCGGTTTTTTAAATCCACCTGTGAGATACACACGAAATACGTGCAGGATCATCATTAGAACCATCATACTTGCTGACCATCGATGAACTGATCGGATTAACCAACCAAAATTAGCCTCAGTCATTATGTATTGAACAGAGGAAAAAGCCTCTGTAACGGTTGGACGATAGTAAAAAGTCATAGCAAAACCCGTAGCTACTTGTACTAAAAAACAAGTAAGTGTGATCCCCCCTAGACAATAAAATATGTTGACATGAGGAGGAACATATTTACTAGTTATATCATCTGCAATCGCCTGAATCTCGAGACGTTCTTCGAACCAATCATATACTTTATTGGGATAGGTAATCCCAAAAAGAGACTCCCCCCCTGAGAGCCGTAGATGAGAATTTCATCTCGTACGGCTCAAGCGGAAACAACACAAATCAAATACGGATTTTAACGGATATGTAATAGAAAATTCAAATTAACTACTTGATTCGATTTGCCCCGAAGATATAAAATAACAAAAAAAATCCGGAATCTCTTCTTTGTGATGATAATGCCAAAAATATCAAGTTGGCTCCCCCATTCTTCTTTTTATTTATGTTAATTGTTAAAGGCCTCTTGAATCTTCTCTTTCCTATTTTTTATTGTTGTTGTTTTTTTGCGTAATAATGCGGATGGATTCTTGTTTTACTAGTTATTAATAGGAATTCTCTTGTTGAGACCCCGTGAATCGATTTAAACCTCAGATTCATACTAGAACCACGATGATTTAATAAAGCCCAAGCTAAACACAAAGGTTCTCTGAGTAAGAAACATTTGATCATCACTTATTCAATAAATGGATGTAATTAATGACTCAACAAAATCTACAAAAATGGGCGTCCTTCGACCAAAATAAGTCTGAAGTAAGAAAAATTGTTTGATTTAGAACTATTTGAATTTTCTTGAGCCCGGTTGCGAGGTCTGACTAAATAGTAGGTATGAATCATAGTTCAAATATTTCTTTTCTTGATCTATTCTATATATTCATATTCCGTGCTCCGGATACTAGAATAAATATCCGACGAGGTAGAATCATCTTGATAGAGATGACAGATTATTCTCTGTATTATCAATAGGATCAATTATAACAAGTCACACACTCATATTCCGGAAATACCGAAACAAAAAATTCCACGGTCGAACTACCAGAATGGTCTAGAAATCTGAGTATTAAGTCATTTTTTGTTTTGATTGAAAAACTAGAACTAGGACTTTATAGTTCTTCGGAAACTAATTCATAGAAATTCCATCCAGTAAAACGGATGAATTATAAATTTCCAAAATGATAGATAAGAATATCGCAAATAGAGCCATTGCGACCCCCATAAGTGGTGTAGTCCCCCAGCCCGGAGCTACTTTACCATATTCCGAATTCAACGGTTTCAATAAACTTCCTATACTAGTTCGTTTTGGCCGAGCTCTAGAACTATCCTCAACGGTTTGTGTAGCCATAAATCTTATTTAATGATTGGTTAAGATCTGTTGACTTTGTATACCATTTCGTTGTAGTTGTAAATAAACGATCTTATCGTAGATCCATTGTGATCTTGAAATTATCTAGAAATGGAAACAGCAACCTTAGTCGCCATCTTCCTATCCGGTTTACTTGTAAGCTTTACTGGGTACGCCTTATATACCGCTTTTGGGCAACCCTCTCAACAATTAAGAGATCCATTCGAAGAACACGGGGACTAGTTGAAGTAATGAGCCTACCAATGGTAGGCTCATTACTTCAAATTGAGATAATGAATAAGAAATCATTTTTTAGTCGGAACCTTAGGTGGTTCCCGAAAAAAGATAGCGAAAAAAATGATCCCTAAAGTCGAGACTAAGAGGAATGTATAAACCAATGCTTCCATAGATTCGATCGTGGTTTACAATTATAGCTTCCACACCTATTCATTTTGAATTGGATCATTTACCATACATAGAAAGAGAAAAAGTCAAAGAAAAGACGGTGATTCAATCAAGTAAAGATTTATCCGGTACCCTAATCCTATGTCATCAAATCAAAAAAGGGGGGAGTGAAAGATACCGGAGTAATATTCTATCAGACTACTTGTCTTCTTGTAGTTGGATCTCCAAGCTTTTGGAATGCTCCAAATTCTACTTGAGCATCCAAATCCGGATCAATACCAGCAAAAACATCTCTGAACAAGGTTCTAGCCCCATGCCAAATATGTCCGAAAAAGAAGAGCAAAGCAAACGTAGCATGCCCAAAAGTGAACCAACCCCTTGGACTACTCCTAAAAACACCATCAGATTTCAAAGTAGCCCGGTCTAATTCAAAAATTTCACCCAATTGGGCGCGTCTAGCATATTTTTTCACAGTAGCGGGATCGCTATAACTGACTCCATTGAGTTCGCCGCCATAGAACTCAACGGTGACACCCACTTGTTCGACGCTATACTTTGATTCTGCCCTTCTAAAAGGAACGTCGGCTCTCACAATTCCGTCTCCATCTACCAAAACTACAGGGAATGTTTCAAAAAAAGTAGGCATACGACGTACAAAAAGCTCGCGACCTTCTTTATCTCTAAAGATGGGGTGTCCTAACCATCCAACAGCTATTCCATCCCCACTGTCCATTGAGCCCGCTCTGAATAATCCCCCTTTTGCCGGATTATTACCAATGTAATCGTAAAAAGCTAATTTTTCGGGAATTTTAGACCAAGCTTCCGATAAACTCAGATTTTCGGCTAGTCCTGCACCAACTCGTCGATATACTTCTTGCTGGAAGTATCCCTGATCCCACTGATAACGAGTGGGACCAAATAATTCGATTGGGGTAGTTGCTGAACCATACCACATAGTTCCAGCAACAACGAAAGCTGCAAAAAAAACAGCAGCGATACTGCTGGAAAGTACAGTTTCAATATTGCCCATACGTAATCCCTTGTATAGACGTTGAGGCGGACGGACACTAAGATGAAATAGACCTGCTAATATGCCCAATGTACCCGCTGCAATATGATGAGAGGCTATTCCTCCCGGAACAAAAGGATCAAAACCTTCCGCGCCCCACGCTGGATTTACGGATTGTACTTTTCCAGTTAGCCCATAGGGATCGGACACCCATATTCCAGGACCATACAAGCCTGTTACATGAAATGCGCCAAAGCCAAAGCAAGCCAACCCTGAGAGAAATAAATGAATTCCAAAGATCTTGGGCAAATCCAAAGAGGGTTTTCCCGTACGTTCATCAGAGAATATTTCTAGATCCCAATATACCCAATGCCAGATAGCTGCCAAGAAGCACAAGCCAGAAAACATAATATGTGCTCCCGCCACACCTTCGTAACTCCAAATACCCGGATTCGTTATAGTTCCTCCTGAAATACTCCACCCACCCCATGAATTGGTTATTCCTAAACGAGTCATGAAGGGTATAACGAACATACCCTGTCTCCACATTGGATCAAGAACAGGGTCAGAGGGATCAAAAACTGCTAATTCATATAGAGCCATCGAGCCGGCCCAACCAGAAACTAGAGCCGTATGCATTATATGGACAGCAAGCAATCGGCCGGGATCATTCAATACGACGGTATGAACACGATACCAAGGTAAACCCATGGAAATTCCCCTTTTTATCAAAAATCAAAGAAAAATGGACACTATGTAACTTTATCGCATTGGAAAAGACTATACTATGTTATGTACTTAACGTTATGTACCTAGCCTTTTCAGTAGATTTTGTATGAGAAAGGTTTAATACTTATTCCGTTCCGCTGAAAATAACGGAACAATTTTGTTCGTAAGAACAAAGAGAAGCAGATCTATTCTATACCCGATAAGTACCAATACGCAATGGGGCTTGGACCCCTTTTTGGAATGAATGCATAGATACTTATTTATCATTCAAACGAGCGGACCCGCTCGTGAAAATGTGTTCTTTATTCATTTTGTCTTCTTCTATGAATCCTCCATTCAATTTATGTATAAAATCGAATAAACAGACAAAATTCTGAAGACAATAAATCCATTGGTACGTTTCCATATTAAAGCGAAGTATAGTACTTAACTTTTTTCTTTAATTTAATGCCCATTGGTGTTCCAAAAGTACCTTTTCGGAATCCTGGAGAGGAAGATGCAGTTTGGGTTGACGTATAGTGCGACTTGTCAGATATATTGGGTCATATGGGGTTTACCCGTTCTCTCCACCGATCGAGATATCCTCTGTTTCGCCCAAGAAATATTGATTAAACCATCAATTATTCGGAGCGTGAAGTGCAATTAGATCAATCTATATCGGGGATCAATATTATATTATCAATTAGAAGAATTTATGGTTAACGTGGAACGATAAAATATCCAGGCTCCGTTCAGAAAATATCAAATTGGTAATATATATGATTACTACTTGTATCATAAACATTCTTTTTTATGCTTACTATTTAATTAGGAATGATCTCAAACTGCCATTCAATGGCATAGAATAGTATGATGAATATGGAATAGTTTGAGGAAAAGCATGAAACAGATTTTGAAAAACAAAAGAAGCGGTACTGGGATCATTTGTCCTATATGTGCAAATAGGATTCGGACAGATCTTTACCCGGAGTAGAACACGAACCTAAAAGAATTAAAAGGGCCCACTCAGGAACAAGAAAATGACACCGTGATTTGAATCTCGATGAAATAATACATCAATGGGAGGTTAGTTCAATTAAGTTTCAGTCATTTTTTTATAGGGAAGGGAACCAAAACTCATGTTTTTTTTAATAGAGGAAAAGCCCTTCGTTAGAAAAACAAAAACCTGTTACAAAAAAGAAATAAAACTGGAATTGACACATTGATTGATTCTTTTTTCGCCATTTTTTGAACCGTATGCATCCAAAGATGCACGTACGGTTCCTAAAGGATACAATTTTGTCCTAATCAACCGACTTCATCGAGAAAGATTACTTTTTTTAGGTCAAGAAGTTGATAGCGAGATCTCGAATCAACTTGTGGGTCTCATGGTATATCTCAGTATAGAAGATAATACTAGGGAGTTTTATTTGTTTATAAATTCGCCCGGCGGATGGGTAATCCCGGGAATAGCTATTTATGATACTATGCAATTTGTGCCACCCGATGTGCATACAATATGCATGGGATTAGCTGCTTCAATGGGATCTTTCATTCTGGTTGGAGGAGAAATTACCAAACGTCTAGCATTCCCTCACGCTTGGCGCCAATGAGTTTTTATTTGAAAAAAAAAAAAATAAGACTATGCCTTCGCCATATCGAATATAAATAATCGAATAAAATAAGTAATAATAGCATGGCACTTTGAGTTCGATATGAAGAAACTCGTTTTTTTATAACATGAGATTTTATATCGAAATAGTAGTATGAAATAATCTTTATTTCTGATTTGATCTTATGTGTCGGGAGGACATTTTAGCGTCACAAATCATTCATTTTTCTTCTACATCGGAAGCCCTTTTTCTTATATTTATGTTAAAGTAAAGAGAGGAATACGAATAAAATGCAAAAAATAATAAAGATCATTTTTCCTTATTTGGTCGTATCAAAAAGACACTTTGGGATTGCCAAATCACAGACGAAATAAAAAATATATATATATATAATCAATATATAATATAAAGCAACGGAACCATCGTAGTATTTTTTTACTCTTATGAAAAGAAGGATGGTAAATGGATTATTCAACGATCTGACTGGATCGGATGGATTCTATATTCTTTCCCTCTTCTACGGAAGGAGGGTAGTAAATTAATTCCATTGCAGAGCCGTATGCAATGCACAAAAAGTGCCTGTACGGCTGTTCAATTCTATTCTATTTATTTTTTCTTCTTTTTTTTATCCCCTTTAATTTAATTAACCCTATCATGCGAGATAGAAGAACCATTCATGATGTTATATCAATATTCATCAGGGTTATGATTCACCAACCCGCGAGTTCTTTTTATGAGGCACAGGCGGGAGAATTTATCTTGGAAGCGGAAGAATTGCTGAAACTTCGCGAAACCCTCACAAAAGTTTATGTACAAAGAACAGGCAATCCTTTGTGGGTTGTATCCGAAGACATGGAAAGGGATGTTTTTATGTCGGCAACAGAAGCCCAAGCTCATGGCATTGTTGATCTTGTAGCGGTTGAAAATAAAATGGAATCATGATTCCATTTTATTTTCAACCATAATTCGAATTTTCCGCGATTTGATCTTGAATCGAAATAATTCATAATCATCAATCATAAATCAGGTTAAGATCGATCTAAACCAATCAATATAATTATATATATATACGACATGCCAACTATTAAACAACTTATTAGAAACACAAGACAGCCAATACGAAATGTCACGAAATCCCCCGCTCTTCGAGGATGTCCTCAGCGTCGAGGAACATGTACTAGGGTGTATGTGCGACTCGTTCAGATCATTTGCTTGAGCAAATGAGACAATTTTTCCAGTATCAATTATTAATACCAATGAATAGAATAGGATAGATAGAGTAGAAGACCACCATTTACTATCTAAAACTGGAGATCCATCATATACCTATATTGTTTGTTGTGTATTGTGTATGGAATTTATGGTTTTCATTGGTGCAAATCCAATCACCTCGATTTGAGATGAGAAGCAATTCCCATTGGTAGCAAATGGTTATCCATTAAGCGGAGGAAATGATATTATCAAGTATAAGAAGCAAAAAGGTTATGTTCATATTCTTGAAAGAACGGACTAACAGGGTCAGCTACCTAGCCAACTTTCATAATTAAATGCCGTCACTGTATGGATAGCTCTTATTGTGAAAAGGCCTATTACTGTATAATTATAATTGATGGGTAGAGCCAAAGAGTGTGAACTATACAAGTTAACAATACCATTTGATTAAATGAGAGACGAGGCTCCGGCGCATAGAAAGGGCCTCACCGTTTAAGAAATAACCATAGAAACGATGGAACCCACTATTTTTTTAGTTTAGTATCGGTAGAATTTCTTATTTCCAGGTTAACTAAATGTCTGGCCTGGCAAAGAATAAAAATCGTGGTTGGGAAGGTCATAGTAGCAAAAGCCATTGGAATTTATATTTTATATATTGGAATAATCCGTTTTGGTATTAATTGACCGGGGGATAATGACTGAAAGAAGAGAATTCGATTAGTTAGTCATTAAAGTTTAATTTTATTCAATGACCAGAGTTAAACGAGGGTATACAGCTCGGAGACGCCGAACAAAAATGCGTATATTTGCATCAACCTTTAGAGGGGCTCATTCAAGACTTACGCGAACGATTATTCAACATAAAATGAGAGCTTTGGTTTCTTCTCATCGAGATAGAGGCAGGCAAAAGAGAAATTTTCGCCGTTTGTGGATCACTCGGATAAATGCAGTAACTCGCGAGAATAAAGTATTCTATAGTTATAGTCGATTAATACACAATTTGTACAAGAGGCAATTGCTTCTTAATCGTAAAATACTTGCACAAATAGCTATATCAAATAAGAATTGTTTTTACATGATTTCCAATAAGATCATTAAATAAAGGAAATTGTGAAGTAATATACAGGAATGATTGAACAAGAATTCCCCGGAGAATGAACTCCGGGAGGATAGAATAAACTAGATTGAGATCAAATTCAAATTAAGTAGTAGGAAAGGAATGAACGAACATGTTTCAATAAACAAATTTCTTATTCCCCTTTTTTGTTTCTTATAAGACAAGAATCAAACTTGGATTCTAGGCCTTTTCAAGCAAAACATCACATCAATTTGAGCTTGAATTCCGGTTGGAGTTTTGAGTCAATTGAGGAATACGCCTATTGATTTCTGGCTCTAGGACCAGTAGTTCTAGGGATCGACTCGGCTCTCTCAAATTGTTTCTCATTATTAAGAAAAGGTAACGAAGATAAAATACGAGCTTGTTTTATAGCAATAGTAATTAATCGTTGTTGTTTCAAGGTCAATCTATTTACCCGTCTAGATAATATTTTTCCTTGTTCACTAATAAATCGACTAATTAAACTCATGTTTCTATAATCAATTCGATCCCCCGATCCAATTGGGGGCAAACGCCTACGAAAAGAGAGCTTGGATTTACGAAAGGGTTGCTTAGATTTATCCATGGTTTATTCCTTATCTCTAAAATTCTATTTCTTTATTTCAGATCCGGCCAAAATAGGGTTTGATTTGTCTAATTTGTATTTATAATTTGTATTATTTATTATTATTTATTATCATATGTTATATGTTGAGTTCTTCCTCTTTCTGCTCTTTGGATTGGAATGGAAAGATTGCACACACGCCCCGTTCTGTTCGATCTATTTCTTTATTTCTCCATGAATCGTATGCTTGTGACAATAGCGACAAAATTTTCTTAATTCTAATCGACTGGGTGTATTGTGTCGATTCTTTTGAGTAATATATCTAGAAATACCTGGCGATTCTTTATTGATACCACAACAACTAGTACATTCCAAAATAACTCTGACTCTGACATCTTTACCGGCCATGAACCCCCTTTGGATTTTAGATCAACTTAACTTTTCTATTTTCGATCCGAAACGGAAAATAAGAAAAAAATTAATAGAAGTTACTAACTCGAAATTAAATTTCTAAAGATTTCATTGTAATTAATATAATATTAATTAGAGTAAGAATATTAGTAATATATTTTTTATAATATAATATAAATTTCATACTCATACTATGTAATAATTTAATATATTAATAGAGTAATAATTAAAATAGAGTAATAATTAAGTAATACAATTTTTTTCGAATTATCAATTATTCCTATCCTAATACCCATATTTCATTCCTTCCTATCCAAAAGAATGGAAAAAGGGGGGGCAAAATACATTTTTTTTAGTCACGCCACATAGAATAGAATTATATCTCTCATTTTTTTTTATTTTTCACATATCAATAACTAGAATGAAAAAAATGGAAATGACAAGGCGTCTGGAAATAAACGATTAATCTCTATCAATAGACCTGCTAAAGACCCAAACCATAGAGTAGTTAGCACAGGTGCCGTGGAGAGATATGTTTTTATATCTCGCATTGAAAATCCTCCTTCTTTAATTGTTTATTGTAAAACATAGACATATATTATATGCTCAGATCTTGCAGTTCAAGAACATTTGTATTTATTTTTACGCGGAATTCCTAACTAAAATGGATATGTACAATGAACGAGTAGACGTTATTGTCCCTAAAAAATAAAAAGACTTCTCTTCTTTCCGAGCATTATCGATGAATTTTTTTATTTTATACGTTAAGTTTCAGATGTATATAATATAAATAGAATTATTAAAATAATATTATATCCATATTATAGATTTATATATATTATTATATTATATTAATATATTATGAATATATGAAACAAAAAAACATAAGAAATGGTAAGAAAATTGTATTGTATATAAATGGAGGAGAAAATAAAAATGTGGAAAACAAGACAAGGATTTTGTACAATGACATTGTCAAACAATTTTGAAAAGGGATGTAGCGCAGCTTGGTAGCGCGTTTGTTTTGGGTACAAAATGTCACGGGTTCAAATCCTGTCATCCCTACCTATTACTTCTCGTATGGGCAGTAAGGGGAGATTACTCGAGATCGATTAAAATTGAACATATATATAATATGCGTTTGATATATTATGTGTTTGCAAGATATTTTTGTATACAAAAAATTCCGGTTGTATCCCCTGTCATAAGGAAAGAAAACGCTCTTAGTTCAGTTCGGTAGAACGCGGGTCTCCAAAACCCGATGTCGTAGGTTCAAATCCTACAGAGCGTGATTCCATTTATGTTATGTCGAATCACATACAATAAAATAAATAACTTAATAAACTGGAATTTGACCTCCCCACAAGAGGAGGTCAATAAAAAAATAATATATTATTAAATCAAAGGTCCAATTGATCACCGCGTCTGTATTGTAAATATGCAGTTACGAATAATCCTGCCAAAGTAATAGGAATTAGACCTAAAACGATTCCAAATAAAAAAACTTCAATCATTTCAATTTGTTTGTTGTTTGAAAGAATAAAAAAAGAGGTAAGATCTATCCTTAAATATTAATCTGAATTGCCCGGGAATCTCAATAACTGAGCGGGAATTGGCAATTCCCGCGCCCGCGGGAAAGAACTATGGAATACCTAGAATTTAAGAGAAATACTTAATTTTTATAAATAGTTCATTCAATTCATTTTAAATAAGTCGTATCTTGTTCAAACCAATCAATAGAACTGAGGTTATAGTTGAAGCAGCCAATAGAAAACCGAAATAACTAGTTATAGTAGGCATGAAAGAGCTAAATTAGATATGTTCTTTTACTACATATGTTGATAAAACACTTACCTAAGTTTCAATTTTTCCCGGATACAATAGTAAAAAACCATTACATTATATTACATTATACAGTAGACAATATTAACTTAGTTCCGTCTTGATTCATCAGTCATTATACATTATAAATGACACTAAAAAAGATAGAGTGACCATAGTATGATTCATCGACTATGACATCAACCGGTCCTGCGATTATAAATCAACGGATTCATTGTGCAATTCGTGAGTTGATTAAAGTAATAGAAGTAATAGAATAGTAACTAAGTAAAAAAAAACTCTATCGTATCACTTAAAAAAGAAAATTTGAGTGGAATAAAAGAATTGGATTTGAAAAAAAAAAATTTCTATTTTAATCATTTATTTTCAATAGGATTTAATCCACTTCACTTGATTTTGGATCGAACGGCCCGATACCGCCTTTTATTTATTTTAAGTCATTGGATTCAATTCAGTACGGTAATAGGTTAATTACTCCATAACATAATATCTCGAATAAAAAAAGTGTCCCACGCTCTATTGAAAAAATAAAACCCTTACTTTTACTTTCATTTTATTTTGGGTCCAACTCGATCCGAAGACGAGCAACTT